TAGTACCCTCTTCAAATTCCACTAATTCACCTGCCATTACTTCATCAAGACCATAAATACGAGCAATGCCGTCGCCTACTTGAAGTACGGTACCGGTATTTACAATCTTTACTTCGGTATTATATTGCTCAATACGTTCACGGATAATTTTACTAATTTCATCTGCACGAATGGTTACCATGAGTATTTCTTAATTTAATTCTTTTTAGAAGAAAAATAATGCCTTGCCTATACTCTATACTATAGTAGAAGGACTAATCCTTTATTTCTTTCATCGCCCCAAATATGCTAATATTGGCACTGATGGTACGTAAATGTAATTCGTTATTCAAGCAACTATTCAGAGTTCCTAGAGCTCCCTCTAAGGCTTGTTGGAAAATCCGCTGTCGAACTTGATTAATCGCCCCTTTTTGTTCAAAACGAATGGTTTCGTTTTTGTAATTTTCGAATTGTTCCAAAGTCGTATAAATTGAATTAATTAAATTTAATTTTTCTCGTTCTATCTCAGAATAGCCATTCACGCGAAACCGATCTGCTTCCGTTTCGACTTTCCTTAAGCGGGCCCGGGCTTTTTCCAACTGTTCAATGGCCCCTTCCTGCAGTTCTTCTGAATTTCGAATAGTCTTCAAGATTCTCTGTTTTCGATTATCTAATAAATTACTTAATGAAAGTCGATTCTCTTTCCATTCATTTCAAAACGTCTATGATCTCTTCCCGAACCAAACATGAATCTTTTGATTCATTTGGCTCTCACACTCAATTACTTAATGGGAAATTTCCCAATCTTTTTTTTTGTAATGAGCCTATCCTCTCTTCTCTATTTATATTCTATTCTAAAAAAATATTGAAATTGATTACTAATACAAGAATTACTAATACAAGACCAGACTATTCGGAGGACTCTTCTGACCCAATAAATAATTGTCAGCAAAGTTGTTTTTTTTTTTTTTTTTTCTTCAAATCCAAAGAATTCTTATTAATTTATACATAACATAGGTCATCGATTCTGCATTGTAAAAAAAGGGGGATGGCATTAAATACACCCACCCATTTTTCCAATTTTTCACCGTAAAGAGGATTCAAGCCATTTTATCGACATGAGTGTTCTATATCGAAAAAATTTGTTTTTTTTGAAACCATTTTTTTTGTATTAACATAGTGGTAGAAAGAGTACTACACGGCGTCTATCTAGACTTCAAACTGCTTAAGTTTTAACCATGGTATGGATGGTAATGGTCCAAAATTATTGGTTGATAGAAAATCAAAGTGGATTTACCAATGAATCACGAAATGCTGTGGTTCTTATAAATATTATTTCTTAATTTATTCAGAAGTAATTCGCGGGATCATGCACTTTTTCCTAGTTATAACGAAAAAGTGCAGTTGGTTGGATCCAACCTATTCTTGAAATAAACAACTCGCACACACTCCCTTTCCAAAAAAAACCAATACACCGAGCACTACACTTAGATTTATTGGATTTGTTGCTAAAATATCGGTATTAAACCCGAAACTTCCGGCAGATGGCCAGTAACCCAAGCCCAAGCAAAGGAAAGAATCGGTTATATTTTTCATATGATTTCATCTCCTCTTATGGATAGACTAATTATTTTTCTACGATTCCTATTTTTATTTTGAGATTTTTTTTAGGATTAAACAAAAGGATTCGCAAATAAAAGCGCTAATGCTACAACCAGTCCATAAATTGTTAAAGCTTCCATAAAAGCTAGACTAAGCAATAAAGTACCCCGTATTTTTCCCTCTGCCTCAGGTTGTCGCGCAATCCCTTCTACAGCTTGCCCTGCAGCAGTGCCTTGACCAACCCCCGGTCCAATAGAAGCAAGCCCCACGGCCAACCCAGCAGCAATAACAGAAGCGGCAGAAATCAGTGGATTCATGAAAAATTCCTCGCACCCCAAATAAAATAAAGAAAAAAATAGTTAATGATACAATCAACCAACAAATTATGAATTAATTATTCAACTACTAAGATTTATCCAGTCAAAAAGTAATTAAGAATTCCGAATTGAGATAATCATTTTTATTGAACTATCCAAACTACTTTGATATTTATTTTTTTTCTATCCACGTAGTTTTTTTTTGTGAATCCATACAACTTTATTTCTTATCTTATCTTAAATCATTCTTTTAATTCTTCGTTCTTTTTCTTGATTTCATTTCTTTAGTCATTCAATATTCAATTCACAATTATAGATGAAATGGAGGAGCTTCGTTTTTTGAATCCCTAGCTAAATTTACAGTAGCAGGGCAAATTTAGATAGGTAAATTTAGATATATAGTTAGTTCATATATAATTAGTTAATATCTAATATCACATATACACGTGTTTCTTCCATACCGTAAACCAATTATTCGTATCTTGGATTCAATAGCGGATTCGAGAATCATCCTTGGCTTTGAAACCTCCAAAAACGAACAAGTTGTCTTTTCTTTTAGCGATTAGATTTAGATTATATACACCTAGTTCGACGCCCTTCACTCCTACTCTATTTTTTTATCTCGCTTTTTTTTTTTGAAAAGAAAGTCCCCCCTTTTTTTGATTATTATCTCCGATATGGATATAATCAATCTAAATCAATTCATTAGACCGAATTATTGCATAGAAATATCAGAATTTTAATAATCTAAATCTCATTATTATTATTATTTACGAAAATTCTCTTTTGGTTAATCGTTGATTTGAATGGTGAATGAATGAAACAAACGGAAATCTGTTCTAGTTCTATAAAACATCTTTTTTTTAATCACACGTCGTAAACCGTAGATATCATACAAAATTATAGCTCCTAATATCTAATAGACTAAGAAATATCCTTAAATATATCTTAATCTAATAAAAAATATTTAACATGTTATAGTTATATTTAACATGTTATAGTTATAATTGAATGAACAAAAAAAATATTCATTGGAGGGAAATTGAAATTGGTCAAACAAAGAATTTTTTTTTTTTTAGAATTACCTGGTAATCTTTTATATTTTTTTATACACTGAATCGTAAAAGGGGATTATTTGGAAAACTAGTCAATGATGGCCTTCCATGGATTCACCTATATAAGCTGCAGCTAAAGTAGCAAAAATAAGAGCTTGAATACCACTTGTAAATAATCCAAGGAACATGACAGGTATAGGAACTACTAAAGGGACTAAAGAAACAAGAACAACAACTACTAATTCATCAGCTAATATATTTCCGAAAAGTCGAAAACTAAGCGATAAGGGTTTTGTGAAATCTTCTAAGATGTTAATCGGTAAAAGGATTGGAGTTGGTTGGATGTATTTCCCAAAATAAGCTAATCCTTTTTTTGAAAGCCCCGCATAGAAATATGCTACTGACGTAAGTAAAGCTAATGCAACGGTAGTATTTATATCATTTGTGGGTGCAGCTAACTCCCCATGAGGTAACTGTATGATTTTCCAAGGCAAAAGAGCCCCTGACCAATTAGAAACAAAAATAAATAGAAACATAGTTCCAATAAAGGGAACCCACGGACCATATTCTTCTCCAATCTGAGTTTTGCTCACGTCTCGAATGAATTCAAGGACATATTCAAAGAAATTCTGACCAAAAGTGGGAATGGTTTGCGGATTTCGAACAACTAGAATGGCTGAAACTAATAAGATAGCAATTACAACCCAAGAAGTAATAAGTACTTGGGCATGTACTTGGAAACCCCCTATTTGCCAATAGAAATGTTGACCTACTTCCACAGCAGATATATCGTATAATCTTTTTAATGTGTTGATGGAACATAATAGAACATTCATATTGCTCTGACCTCTAAAAGAAATAGAAAACTTGATAAAGGAATTATTTTGATTCAACTATCTCCTTTTTGACTTGTCTACTTAACTTTTCTTTTTTGAATACCGACCAATCACATAATATTTCGGGTTATTTTTTATCTTTTTCTTTTTTGCACAATTTAGTAATAGTATATTAACCGATTCCATAAATCTTATGAATTCTGAATTCCCCCAACCCAACATTTTATTTATCTTATTATTTTATCTTATTATTAATCAAGAATTTCGTATATAGCTAGAACGACCCTCACAAATTGCAAATACTAATTTGTTAAGAATTAATCGGATTGAAGCTATAGCATCATCATTAGCTGGAATCGAAATATCTGCGAGATCCGGGTCACAATTTGTATCGATTAAACAAATCGTTGGAATTCCCAAAGTGATACATTCTTGAAGAGCCGTATATTCTTCTTGCTGATCAACGATTATTACAATATCGGGTAACCCTGTCATATATTTAATACCGCCCAGATATGTTTCCAAATGAGATAATTGTCTCTTCAACATAGCGGCCTCTCTTTTTTGAAGACAGTTGAGTCTCCCCGTCTTTTGTTCGGTTCTCAAGTCTCTTAACTTATGAAGTCTCGTTTCTGTAGTATACCAATTCGTTAACATACCGCCAAGCCATTTTTTACTAACATAATGACACCGAGCTCTTATTGCAGCCCGCGCTACTGAATCAGCTGCTTTATTTTTAGTACCAACAATTAACAATTGTTTTCCTCTACTTGCTGCATCAAAAACTAAATCACAAGCTTCTGATAAAAAACGAGCAGTTCTAGTAAGATTTGTAATATGAATACCCTTACGCTTTGCAGATATATAAGGTGCCATTCTCGAATTCCATTTCCGAGTACCATGGCCAAAATGAACTCCCGCTTCCATCATCTCTTCAAAAGTTATGTTCCAATATCTTTTTGTCATTTAACCCCACAAATTTTTTTTTATTATCTTTTATTACCAAATCAAATGACTGCATTTAAATTAAAGGGATGAATCCGCTCCTAGAAATGATTGCTCTGATGTATCGCATCAATTTTTTGAAATGAAAAAATCAAAAACTTCTCTGTGGTGGAACAAAATATTTCTCATTTCTCCCTCGAATGCATTATTTTTTTTTGTTTCCAAGGTAATCTTGTTATGTTGCCCTGAACGGTGTATTATTCTTTTGAATCCGGTACCAACGGGTATCATTCCCCCTAAAACAACGTTCTCTTTCAGACCTTTCAGCCAATCGATACGACCCCGGAGAGCGGCTTTTGCTAAAACTCGAGCAGTTTCTTGAAAACTCGCTTCGGATATAAAACTTTGAGTATTCAGAGATGTTTTTGTTATTCCCAATAATATAGCTCGGTAACAAATCGCTTCTTTCAAGGCACGCCCCGTTCGTTCAGCTCGCAACAATCCAATTAGTTCACCGGGTGAAAAAACATTAGACATTCCATCTTCTGAAACCAAGACTTTTGATGTTATTTGACGCACAATAATTTCTATATGTCTATTATGGATATGCACTCCCTGGGATCGATAAACCTTTTGGATTTTATTAACCAAAGAAATACGACTTTGCACTATAGTTAGTTCAGCACCAATCAAGAATCCCCAGGGAATGCCGAGAATTCTTGTTATACGCTCGTTCCAAGTGGCAACTTTCTTTCCTAGGTTCATCGATATTGAATCAATCGAACGCACTTCTAATACCTGTTCCACTTTTGGAAGACCATGTGTTATATCACCAGATCTCGATTTTTCATATATAAATGTAACTAATATATCTCCTTCATAAAGGATTTCCCCATAATGGCCATGAACAGTTGCTCCTGGAGTCGCCAAATAAGGGTTAGCCGATCTTATTACTACAGAATCAATTTGAACAGTTAGAACTTGACCCGATTTTAGGTGTGGTTCATTTTTCGTTTGAGCTATACATAAATTTTCACAAAGAAATTGCCCAAGGCTAATTATTGTAAATGTTTTTTCACAATAATTAGGATGAAAAAAATGCCAATTCAAACGGAATGGATTTAAAATGATGTTACTGCATAGATCGGGCTTATAAATTCTCTCGTTTTCGTCGATTAAATAATATTTAAATACTTGAAAAGTTTCCTTTACTTTGTCAAGTTGCAAATTTGGAGTTATCGAGATCTGATTATGAGTTATTAAACAATAAAAGGAATCCAAATTTGCAACTTGACGGGCTATTCCTAAAGGGCCTAACGAATTCTTAATTGGAATTAAAGGATCTCTTTTAATTTCATGAATTCCCTTTTTTAGCCCATTGTGATATTTTACATCGTTGAATGATCCCATTTGAAAACAATTAGCTGATGACAAAATTATCAAAGATCGGCATTTCTTATTTCTATTCAACAACATACGAATAGTTCCGTGATTGTGGCTAAGTGATTGTTGAAATTTTTCCTTGGAATAACTAGAATAAAATGGATTGATATTGGTCCGATCTGACTCATTATCCGAAATCAATCCTGAACCGGACGGATCATTCCTTTTTCTGATATCCCAAGTATGGGATTTTCCTAAGTAAATTCTTAGGAAATCTCCAATCAAACTATTTGTACTTACTTCAACAAACGAAGTGAGAGCCTCTTCTATAGAAGAACTTTGTTTGTCTTGATCCCAATTCAAGACTAAACAAGTCCGAACTAATTGAATGCTTGTGTCAGAAATTCCCCGAATTGATTGTCCGTTTCCATAAAGAATATAATTAAGAACTTTCAGTTCCAGATTATCCCCTTCCTGGAACAGATCCCCGGGGAAAAGTTTTACTAAATTGATACCGTCCGCTATTTCATATAGAATTACGGGTCGAACAAAAACAAAATACTTTTTCTTGGTAGTTGGGATCCATTGGACATAGGTCCAATTTTTAATTTTTTTTTTTAACGCTCCGGGTGGTATCAAGATGCCACTGTGTCGGGATATCTTATCCATCTCTCGAGGAAAGAACATATTGCCAGAAAATATTTTTAATTCAATCCGTTTTTTTTTCTTCTCCACTCGGACTAATCCACCTACTCGACTTCTTATATTTAAAGTGATTGGTGTATCTACTCCAACGATACTATTGTTTCGTACCATTATGTAAGAAGGTTCAGGTAAAATATGCACTTCCTCGGGAATGAAAAACAATCGATCTACTTTGATTTGGTATTTTGACTTAAATTCTTTGATGCCTCGACATTCAATTAAATCCTCTTTTTTAAAAATGGAATGAATTCCTATAGTCCTATATTTAGGAATTCCCGAACTCTGCGTTCTGTGTTGAGGATCATCGAAATAAGCAAAAATACTATTTCTACGAAAAATACCATCGATAGGTATTTCAATTGCGATACCGGAAGGGCACATTAGTTCGTTGTCTCGTTCTTGAATCGATTGGAATGGAAATGGAATGATGAATCTATTTCTTCGCCTCTTTGCCAATAAATATAAATCCGAAGAATCGTGGAAAATAGCAGGATGTATAAAATGACAATGATCCGTACATATGATTTGATTAAATCCTGAATAATCCGGAATCCCTATTTCTTTTTTACCAGAAGGATTGAAATTAAAGAATTTATGCTTTACTTGATCATTACTTACTAAAAGGTTTGAAATATATCTTTCTCCGGTAGAAAGAGAATGAATGTTCATTTGATCTTG